AATAAATAAATAAAAATAAAAAATAAGTAGAAAAGGATTTATGCAATCAATAGTGTAGTGAATCTACATAGAATAACTTCGAGTCCTTGTTTCTTACTTGGTATTAGAGTTCGAATGAAAATTACCCAATTGCAGGAATTTGCTATTTTGTGAGGATAAATCAAATAAGGTTTTCCTTAGAAAATTATTATTATCAATTACAATTATCAATGATATGATAAATAGATACGAATAGAGCAAGAAAAGAAGGAAATAAAAAAACAAAGTATAGAAAAGATATCCAAAATGATATAGAAATCACTATCCTACCCTTAGTTTTTATTTCCTTAATTTAATTGAATTTGTTTTGATTAGAGCCAAGTTCCTTAAAAACCTCTGCCTTTTTTAAAATATCCTGAACAGTTTCTGTAGGCTGAGCACCTTTTTCAAGGAAATAGAGAATTGCGGGAACGTTTAAATAAGTTTGATTCTTGATCGGATCATAAAAACCCACTTTCCGAAGATCTCTTCCTTCTCTTCGGGATCGAACATCAATTGCAACGATTCGATAGACGGCTCATCGGGATAGATGTAGATGAAAAAGAACCCCCCCCCCTAGAACCGTATAGGAAGTTTTCTCCTCGTACGGCTCGAGAAAAAATGATTTGAAGTTTTGTCTATGGATAAAATTAGAATAAATAGGAAAGGAATCCATATAAAATAAATTATTCTATTCTATAATTAAATTAAACTCATAGTCATAGTATAGTTTTTTTTATTTCGCTTCCTTCCTGAAAAAAAATCATTTGTACTCATAACTCAAGTTCAATAATTCAAAAATTTGAAAGATTTTTCTTTCATTTTGAATCTATTTTTTTTATTGAGTAGTCTTTAACCCACCCTTTTTGTCTCGTTTAAAATAGATTTGGATTCTTTATCTTTATTCGGATCCGCGAGACAATTAAAGTGGTGTTTCCTTGTTCTGGGATCCTTTATCTTTGTTTTAAATCATTGGGTTTAGACATTACTTCGGTGCTTATTAATCCTTTCAAAATGGTAGCAACATACCCCTTTTGTGATTTCTTTGTATCAAAGAATCATACCAGCGGTTGATTCGTGCGTGATACACTGTGGATTGAAAAAGGTTTAGCCGTTCCAACAATTTTTTTCAAATTTGCTCGAATCGGATCCTTTTGATTTCTATTATTCTATTATCTATATTAATTAATTATAGAAGATATACTTACGAAGTTGTTCCAATTTATTAATTGGCATTAACCCTAGATCGTTGCCCCTGAGAAATTAATCAATACTTTCTACTCGAGCTCCATCATGAACTATTTACATTATAACCCAATAAAAAATAAAAAAAAGCAGAGTTATAGTAGAATAGAACAAATGACGTCGAGCCAAGAGCATCTTCATTCCTAATATAAAATGGTGGATAAGAATCCACACGGGATCGTGTCCTTCAAGTCGCACGTTGCTTTCTACCACATCGTTTTAAACGAAGTTTTACCATAACATTCCTCGAATTTGGAACCAGTATGGAATTGATTCAATTATGGAATCATGAATAGTCATTGGTTCAATCAGTACAGAGACAAAGTCATTTATATTTCTTATTTTCTACATAGATAATAATTTATTTATATTTATTTTTATAAATAAGAAATATTTTTCTGAAGAAAAATTAGCAAGACCTCGGCTTTTTTTGTATGAATGGAACATTTTTTTATTTTTATGAACATTTTTCTAATTTTCTATAAATATATCTCGCAAAAAAATATCTAATATCTAAGAGAAATATACAGAAATCAAATCAAAATAAAATATAGAAATAACATAGAACATAACTAGCATCACACGAATAAGGAAATTCTATTTGACTCTGCTTCTTGAAGTGACTCAATAAGATAGACTGACCCATTTTCAACTTCCCAAAGATGGAACCTATAAGGAATGATTCCAAATTAGAAATCTTGATACTTGATATTTGAAAAAGTTTCCTACTTTCTATCTACATCATTATTTGAGTAAAGTTTTATAGTAAAGACTCCCTTTTTTGATTTTCTTATCATCATCATAAGAATAAGAAAGAGAAATCTTTGCTTTTTTTTCGACTGGAATTAATGATGTAAAGTAAATAAGCTAAATAAGCTAAATACATTGAACAAAAAAAAGAAATATCATTGTTAAATATTTCAATTTTACTATTTTAGGGATGCAATTTCTTTTTCACAAAAATAAAAAGACTATTGTCACTGAAATAGGATAACAATACATACCTATAGGCTAAGCACTTCCTCGTTTTATATGTATTTTCTTTTCATATTTTGTTTAACCTGAGGTTAAGTAATCTTTCTGCAACTATGATCTATGCCCCATCTTATCTTTATCTGGGTCACAAAAGGATTTTGAACTCGATTTAGTTCAGTTTGTGTTGTGAAAAAATATAAAATAAAAGAGGAATAATATTCTATTCCAATATTAGACCTTGAAACAGACCCTTGTTGAACAAAAAAGAAGTATTAGGATACAATGGATGGATATGCTCTGGGACGGAAGGATTCGAACCTCCGAATAGCGGGACCAAAACCCGTTGCCTTACCGCTTGGCTACGCCCCATTTCGTTTTTTTATTGCACACTAATTAATATAATAATAATAAAGAATAATATTGGTATTAAGTGTTCGTCAATTCCAGTCCAAATATCTAGAGAAAATCTTTATTCTTTATAGAATCTATTATAGATTCGTGTTAGGATTTTGGAATGTGTATATCTATAATAATTCAACTGGATTTATTGATCATTACATATAATTCAATTAAGATATTGTATGAAAGTATGATTTCTTCTATTCTCCTTTGAGAATTGGAGGATTTTTGATTGAGCGGAAAAAGAAGGATTTTTTTGTCTACCCTACTTTCTTCATTTTTCCTTATATCAATAACTCAATCAAAATGCAATTATCTCGACGAAAAAAATGTCTGTTATGCTTAATATCTTTAGTTTGATCTGTCTTAATTCTGCCCTTTATCCGAGTAGTCTTTTCTTCGCCAAATTGCCCGAAGCCTATGCTTTTTTGAATCCAATCGTAGATGTTATGCCAGTCATACCTCTGTTCTTTTTTCTTTTAGCCTTTGTTTGGCAAGCTGCTGTAAGTTTTCGATAAGATTTTAACGCTATCCTAGAAAATTCATTATCATTATTTATTCGAGAAAAATTATAACAATTGATAAGATCAAATAAGTCTGACAGTATGAACCTTCAATTCAAACATTGAAATTTCGAATAGCCGCGAGAAATCAGGCTCGTCCTATTTCCCAATTTTAATCCTTTTTCCGGCGAAATACCCTATTAGATTAGGGTCCCTTACAATATCTAATTGTGGGTATGAAAGTTATTTGTGGTAATCAAAGACTCTTATTACAAATTTCAACTTCATTTGAATTTCTGAACATTTTTTTTCTATTTTTAGAATTCATTTCTTGGTGTCAAAATAGGATATGTGATATAAAAATGGAGGATCTATTATCTTTTCTCGTTTTTCTTTTTCAAAAAATGATCTTGGAGGTTGTGTAATGCTTACTCTCAAACTTTTCGTTTACACAGTAGTAATATTCTTTGTTTCTCTCTTCATCTTTGGATTCCTATCCAATGATCCAGGACGTAATCCTGGACGTGAAGAATAAAATAAAAATTTTGTTTTTCTTGCTTGATTTTACAATTTTCTTAAGATTTTATTTTAGCTATTCCACACATTTAACTAGGAAAAAAAGAAATAAGGGGTTTGCAAAATTTTAAAGAAAAAAATAAAAAGTCATCAACGGAAACGGAAAGAGAGGGATTCGAACCCTCGGTACGAATAACTCGTACAACGGATTAGCAATCCGCCGCTTTCGTCCACTCAGCCATCTCTCCCAATCGAAAAAGATAATTACTATGTTACAGTACACATCAAGTAAGGATTAAAGAAAGTATTTCTTTCACATTCTTTATCGTTATTATATAATTAGCAATTCCATTTAGATGCTCGAAAGATCCAAATAGAAAGATAAATAAAGAAGACCTTATTGCTTTTATTTTGTTCGAAGTGCCTTTTGGGCCTGGCCCGGTCAATACCCAGCCGGGCCTTTTTTTCTTCCAACGAATTCCCTTTATTTATAGGCAACATACTCTAAATAGCCAATTTTGTATCTGTGTAACAATTTCCGTTCTGGGGTTTACATATACTTATCATTTTTGTTATAATGGAAATTGAGAAGGATTTTTGATTCAAAAGAATCAATCAATTAAGTATGTATCAATTTGTATTTTCTTATGTCATTAGGCAAACCAAATTTTAGATTCAAATCCCAGAATCATTCACGAATTGTCAGTCCAGGAATAGTTAATGGTTCCCTTTTGTCATAAATTTTGACTTTTTTGAGTGAAAATCCACATTTTTTTTTTCAAAAGTCCGTGGAAGTTTTTCGGCATTGTGTGTTTTGAGATACTATACAATCAATCGAAGGCGTAGATCAAATACAATCAAAAGGGCAATAAAAGGTTTCTTTTCTAATTTTTCTAAATTTAGAAAAAAGGATTAAAAAATGGATGCAATATGCAAGTACAATAAACTAAAGTCTAGTAAAAAAAAGGGGGGGATTTTTTCTCCTATTGTGTATCGTTTTGGCGGCATGGCCGAGTGGTAAGGCGGGGGACTGCAAATCCTTTTTCCCCAGTTCAAATCCGGGTGCCGCCTCATCAACAAACGAATTGAAATTTCTTATTCTGTTGTGCTCTTTTATTCTGTTCTGGGAATTTTGTAAAAAAAAGATTGGAAATCTTTGAATCTAAAATTCAAATCAAAGAAAGATTCTAATGGAAAAATTAGAAATAATGGTCGAAGCAAGACTTCCCGATTCTCTTCTACTGCTAATGTAATGTCTACTGATTGGGTCTTGAATTACATTGTATAGCCGGGATAATTCAACTACTAGTTGGGGAAAGTGCTTTCTATACTGTAATCTACATATATATAGACGAATAGCAAAGCAATTGATCTATGATCTATCAATTGATCTATGATCTATTTTTACTTTCAAGGGCACGAAAAAAAAGGAAGGGGCCCTCGTAGTTGATTAATAGATTCCATTACTAACATTCCTTTGTAATGTCATTGTGTATTTTACTTGTGTTTATTCTTTCCCGATTAGAAATCATTAGAAATCATATAGGAATTTTTGAAATCGATTTTTTTCGTTCATCAATAGTGTTCTGCCAGAATCCTTTTTTGACTCTGGACCATTCATTCTACTATTATTAGTGAGCAATAATGGAATAATTCTATCATAGAGATAAGGGACATAATTCACATGGATATAGTAAGTCTCGCTTGGGCTGCTTTAATGGTAGTCTTTACATTTTCCCTTTCACTCGTAGTATGGGGAAGAAGTGGACTTTAGAAGCACTCCTACTTTAGTTGAGGAATGAAACTGTTTTATAGATCGTTCTGCAACGCATTTTTTATTGAAATTGAAAAAATTTTCAAATAAAAATATCTTCATTTCTAAATTCCATTGGATTCTAGTGGAGAAATGTAGTCAGAGTAATTATTTGAGATTCATCGGAATCGGAATAAATAGATAGATCAAAGAAATAGAATTGGGTCCTACGTCAATTCTATCTATATATGGATAATAATAACTACATATATTGAAGATAGAAGCTAATATAGTATACCAAGTTTATTAGAAAGTCAAGTATAACTTTATATACTACTATAACACTAATAGAGAGTATGGTAAGTAAGAAATTGATTTCTTACTTACCATACTCTCGGATCTCATAGAATACCGCCGACTATAGCCCGTGGATTTCATCTAAGACGCAAAAATAGAATACTTTTCTTTTGATTTCTTCAACTATTGATAATAATTCAGAAGTCAAGTTTCATTTAAAGTAATTAATTATTTTGACTTTCTGTTTTTACGTAAATTATAAGTAGAAAAGCAGTAGGAACTAAAATGAACAGTGCAGTAGCAATAAATGCAAGAATATTTACTTCCATAATCTCATTGTTTTTTTATTTCACAATAACTCGGGATTTAATCCCATAGAGATGATAAATTTTTCGCCTGTCAATTCAATGAATACATTAACTATCGATGATTTTGAATCGGATCAATATCATGAATAAAAATATCTGAGCTATTAAATTAATTCGTCGTCGAGAATTGAATAGTATAACATACGAAGATCCTTTATCCATATCGAATCCAAGATTGGATTCCCGGACCAATCAAAAATTCATTTATTTATCCTTTTTTTCTGTTCTTTGTTTTCTATAACCTACCTTAGGTCTTCCTTGTAGAACCATCAACTGAAGTATCATCTAACCACCCGTCCCTTTCCATTAACTACAAAACCCCAACAAACAATACAAGCGAAGTGGAAAAAGAGAGGAATTAGGTTCTAAATTTTAATGATCCAATTTTCTTTGGAAGAAAAAGAAGTATGAGAAATATTAGTCGCGGGAGAAAAGATGGAATATTTTATCAACTTCACTATTTTAGTTCTTTTCATTTCATTTTAGTTTAGGGTTTGTTCTTTCTTCGATAGAATCCTGAAAAAAAAAGAGGGGAAACCCCTTCGGAATTCAATTGCTCTCTGTCCCTTCTTTGACAGAAAATGGAGAGGCGAATTGATGTACTTATTGGATTGGATACGTCGGGACTGACGGGGCTCGAACCCGCAACGTCCGCCTTGACAGGGCGGTGCTCTAGCCTATTGAACTACAATCCCAGGGAAATAAGAAGAGATCTTGCAGAAAATTTGGATTCTTTTTTATTCTCTTGTATCAGGTCAGGTATTTCTTAAGGGTTCTATCAAGTAGATTGGCGAATTGTTGGGCCGAGCTGGATTTGAACCAGCGTAGACATCTTGTCAACGAATTTACAGTCCGTCCCCTTTAACCACTCGGGCATCGACCCAGCGTCTAATTTATTTTAGACGTTCCATAAGCCACTTCCTTTCGTTTCCCAGATAGACTTTACAAATATATATCACTTGATATAAAATAGAAAGTCCCACTAAGTAGACTAATAGAAGGACTTGACAAATATAGATCACTTGATAGGAAATCCCGCTCCTATAGTCTTGAGTCTTGTATACCCCCAGAGGGACTTGAACCCTCGTTTTCTCCGTGAAAGAGAGATGTCTTAACCACTGGACCATAGGGGCGGCCCTGTGGCCATCATAATATAATATAACTTAATATAACTCAGGCTGAGAGCCACCAAAAGGAGACACATAAGATATAACCCAAACAAAGACGCATAGGATATAAACAAACGGAAAAACTCCTTAAATATTCGGGGGTTTAATGGGAATCAAACTTTACCATTAAATACAACCTTGAAACTTGATTTCATTGGTCTTTTTCGTCTTTATATTTCTCAGTCACAAAGGGTTATACCTTGGATCCAAGATCTACCACTCTGCAGTAGATTCAAGGTGGTTTACCTAAATATGAT